CTCTTTGGATAATAGGTACTGTAGCCGGTATTGTTGTAATTGGTTTACTTGGTATTTTCTTTTATGGTTCATATTCTGGATTAGGTTCATCTCTGTAATAACCGTATGAACTTGTTTATAGATATCAAAGCATAAGAACTCAACGGGATCCCCCTCGAATCAGACAAGGAAAGAGGGGATAGGTCCCGTTGAGTTCTTAATAATTATAAATAATTAGAATATTTTTTTTTATAAGTGGTTCAAAAAAATACACATTTGATTGATGTTTTGAAAAATGCACTTAATTAATTGATTCAGAACATCTTTTACTCAAAAGTATCTCTGAATATTTTAAAAATTAAAACAAAGAAGGAATCACTCAAGTTCCGTTTTTTGGATGACTCCCAATTCTATATAATTCTATATATAGATAGTATAGATTTCTATCGATTAGATATCCTGAAACCCTTTTTATAGTAATAAAATATCTATACTAAACTAATAAAATAGAACCTCACTTTATTTAATCTTAATCTAATATTTAATCTAATCAAAGTTTCCTTTTTTTTTCTATTTTAAAAGTTCATTGAAATTGAAGAAGTTCTATTTGTTCAATAAATTTGCCTATATTTTTGTTTGTCCACTACTTAACATGATAAATAGAAAAAAAGATTATGATAAACCCCGCCAAAAATGGAATCTAAGAATAGGAGTTGTTGACGAATAAGATCAACAATCCTATTTAATTCGACACAAGAAAGGGTTGTGTAAAATCCCTTTTGTCAAAGACTAGGCGATGCACAACCCCCTCCCTAAACCCTTTGTTCCTTTCATTTAGACTTTGGTTTATATTCTCCGGTTATTTATCTTTTGTTTTGATTCTATTCAAATAGAAAACTAAGGATTCATTCTATATCACTTCGATTTGGATCGAAAAAACAAATAAAAGATAAGTCAAATTAATATAGTCTTTTTCACAATATACACATCACGACCAGTATAAGTAAGTAATTCCCGAAACCTGAAAAAAGAAACAAACAAAATTTTTTTGATCATACACAATTACATAATATAATTGGCAACAAAAGTTTATTTCTTTTTATATATAATTTGATGTTGAAAAATCCGCGGATCTAGAAATTCATTTCGGACAATTGAACCTTCTCAAACTGTTTCTTTTTAAGAACCAAAAAGATTTGTGCCAAAATAACGGATGCCAAGAAGAGCAAAAGGCCTTGGACACGTGATGGATCTTGAAGTACTACTTCGGCATCCCCCTGACCAAATCCGCCCACATTAGGATTACTCGTTAATGGTTGATCAAGTTTGATGGATTCGCCTTCAGAAACAAGAAGTTCCGGCCCTGGAGGGATAATATCAACCACTTGACGCCCATCCGATGCCTCAACTATGGTTATTTCATACCCCCCTTTTTCTTTTCGTATAATTTTGTTTACTATACCCGCTGCTGTAGCATTATAAACATTATTGTTACTCTTGCTCCCGTCGGGATAAATCTGACCCCTTCCTCTGTTCCCGCCTACATATATGGGATATTTTAAGAAGTGAGCATCTTTCTTAGTGGCAGGATCCGGGGAAAGAATAGGAAAGGTGATTTCACTATATTTCTGACCAGGAACAGGACCTATCACAAGAATATTTTTTTTAGTAGGGCGGTAACTTTGAAAAGACAGATTTCCTATCTTTTCTTTAATCTCGGGTGAAATACGATCGGGCGGGGCTAGTTCAAACCCCTCGGGTAAAATAAGAACAGCCCCCACATTCAAAGCTCCTTTTTTACCATTAGCAAGAACTTGTTTCACTTGCAGATCATAGGGAATTCGAACAACTGCTTCAAATACAGTATCCGGAAGTACCGCTTGTGGAACCTCGATATCCACGGGTTTATTAGCTAAATGGCAATTGGCACATACAATACGGCCGGTTGCTTCTCGTGGATTTTCATAACCCTGCTGTGCAAAAATGGGATAGGCATTTGAAACGGGTGCCTGAGTTATTATATATATGATGAGCGATAGGGAAATGGATCGAGTAATCTCTTTCTTTATCGACGAAAAGGTTTTTTTAGTTTGCATGGTCCAATCATTGATCCCGAAAATTTATACAATAAAAGTAGGTAGGTCGCAATAGAGTTGCCTACCTATAATTTTGATATTTACTGAAATAATTTTTCTGAAATATTGGAGAAATCCCTTTACTGGGTAGAAATAATAGGTACAATTTTCAATGTTTTGCTTATGTACAAAGTAACAAACAAATATTATAATTGGGCCGTTCGATCATTTTTCAGTCATTCATTGAATGATAAATCACTACAAGTGAAGGAGATACACGATTTAAATAACGAAAGATCCAATATTTAAAAATTGTATCTAAAATGACTGGAAAAGTAGAAACAAGACCGGATATAATTTGATCATTATGAGCAAATCCAAAATCTTTGTAGACAGAGCCAATCATTAATTCCCAACCGTGGGGCGAATGGAATCCTATACATAAATCAGTTAATAAAAGAATAGAAAAAGCCTTTATTGTGTCGCTTAAGTTATATAGGAATTCTTGAACCCAAGAGTTAAGAATAACAAGTTCTTCATTACCTATAATAGAATAACCACTTAGAATAACGAAACAGATTATATTTGTCGATAAATGTAAAATTGTATGGATACGATCCTCATTGTGCATCTTGATCAATTGGGTCGTTTCTTTGTAGATTTCGACGCGAAGCTTTTGTAAATGCGTTTCTGGGTATTCCTTTATCATTTCCTCCAAACGAAGGAGTTCCTCTAAGTCTATGAATTTTTTTAGAATACTCTTTTCTTGAATATCATTCAAAAAAATTTCGGATTGCCTAATATTCCACCAATTAGTAATCCAAGATTCCAGACTTTTTTTAAATGAGAGAGAGATCCACCAAGGCAAAAATACTATAAATGCAAGATATAGAAGGGAAATAAATACTTTCTTTTTTGCCATTTTTTCGTCTGTGAATTTTTGAAGTTTTAATGAACTCACCCCATGCGTCGACTCTATATGATACTAATATTTGTATCAAGCATAAGTTATATCCCAACCCAAGCCATCGAGCCCATTAATCTATTTCGAAATTTTTATTTGTGATGCAGTAGAGTGGTTAGGTTAGTCCTTGAATCTAGAAAAAATACAGAAATAGAATAAGAAAGAGTTCGCTTCAAAGTAATATTAGTTGGATTTCAAAACGAAAGAACTCCCGTTTTATTAAAAAAAAATGTCAAATATTTGAAAAAAAAAAAATGATGGACACACAAAATTTCGTTTTAGAGTTGCTTCATATACGTTTACTTTGGATTGAATAGGCAGGCATTCAGAACAAACTTCCGTTAAGTTATGGTATAGAAAAAAAGAGAGTTCTTGAGTTTTTCCCTTTTGCAAAGTAGTCATTTTTCAGTTCCTTTTTTCAAAATACTTCAATTGGTACGCGCAAGAAATAGGCCAATTCAGCAGCTTTTTGCTCAATTTCTCGTGGAGTCAAATTCTCATCAGTACGTGTCAAGGGAATGGCCCCCTGGCCTCTGATTTCCATATAAAGAACCCGACGAGCAAAAAGACCCTCTTTATTTTCTATTCTGATAGACTGAATATCTTTCATAAGGAATCGCAGGAATATGCGACGGTTTTTTCCAGGAAATCCCCAACGAAAAATACACACTATGCCCTCTTTTATATCAAATCGATCATAACCACTACCTACATTCCACGAAATTGTGCACCACAAGTAGGAGCTAATAAAGAGACCCGCGATCCCATAGAAAGACATCACGATCCCCTGTGGAAAAAAATTTATTTGCTGAGAAGGAAACAAAGATATAAAATTCCTACCAAAATAACTGGAGGTTCCAACCAATACAAACCCTAATGAACCTAAAAAAAGAATGAGGGCCCAACCGAAATTACTTATTTTTCGAGATCCCGCTATAAGTTCTATCCATATACGTTCTGATCGCCAACTCATACTCTCACTAGACCTAGTTGCATTTTATTGGAATTGGAAGAATAACAAAAAGAAATTTTAGTTTACTTTTTTTTGTTTCCGAAGTAACTCTCATCAACCAGCACTACTATAGATGTGAAACTTTTATTTTAGAAAAATTCATCGAATTACTTAGATCCAAACTAAAATAATAAGATCTCTTTCGTATGATTTCCTATAGATATCCACATATAGATATATTCACTTTACATTTCCGAAACTCTCCCCGCTACCGATCCATTTGAAATTGTTATAATTAATTTACCCATATATCATGTTTACATACATACATAAGAGTTTATGCTCGAAAGAAGCCAGATGTTATACCATATTCTACTAAATAGATAGGGGTGTTATGATCAAAGTAAGTCTTGAAAAAAAAAAATGGATACAGAGTTGTCCCTATAGTATCTAAAAGATTTTGTTTTTTTGAACATGAAGAAATAAAGAAACCATTGCAATTGCCGGAAATACTAAGCCCACTAAAGGCACAAAAATAGAGGGAAAGCTGTTGAGAGTTATCATTGAGTGGGTACCTCGATTTAATATTTGTACCTGTTATTTTTATTTATTGCTTTATATTTTATATTACTATTTTTTTTTTTTATTATTTTAACCTTATATTCTTATTAAAGTTAAAGATATTTTATAATTCATATATAATATATATAATTATTATATTTTATATATAGTAATTATACCTAAGTGAGTATATACTTAAATAAGGAATATATAAGTAATAAGGAATATATAAGTATATGTTTTAATAATTTTTTTTTGAATAAATACTTATAAAAAAATGTGTAAATAAACGGACTTATTCACCCTTCTACACGAAATATATGTATGTACCTTTTTTTTATTCCTATTTTTAGTTATTTTCGTGCTCTTGTCTTATAATTTAATAATTTTCATTTCAAAAAATTTATTCCGTTTTATTAATTATTAAATTAATAAATAAATTAAAACTCTACTCTACAGTTCTACTTAA